AGTCTTGGTCCTATTGAAAATACCTGTGGTAGTGAAGATCCTATTATAACGGATCCGTATAAAGAAATTCCTCGTTGTAGTGAGAATACTAGTTCTAGTTACAATAATGTTGATCATTTATTCGGCGTTCGGGACATTAGGAATTTCATCTCCGATGACACGTTTTTAGTTAAGGATAGTAATGGGGACAGTTATTCCATATATTTTGATATTGAAAATCAGATTTTTGAGATTGATAATGATCATTCTTTTCTGAGGGAAGTAGAAAGTTCTTTTTATAGTTATCGGAATTATAGTTATCGGAATTATAGTTATCTGAATAATGTATCTAAGGGTAATGATCTACATTCTGATCGTTCCATGTCTGATACTCAATATAGTTGGAATAATCATATTAATAGTTGCATTGACAGTTATATTCGTTCTCAAATCCATATTGATAGTTACATTTTAAGTGGTAGTGAGAATTCTGGTAACAGCTACATTTTTAGTTCTATTTTTGATGAAAGTTTGAATCGTAGTGAAAACAAGAATTCTTGTATAAGAACTACCCAAAATGGTAGTGATTTAACTAAAATTTCAAATGATCTTGAGGTAACTCAAAAATACGGGTATTTATGGGTTCAATGCGAAAATTGTTATGGATTAAATTATAAGAAATTTTTTAAGTCAAAAATGCATATTTGTGAACAATGTGGATATCATTTGAAAATGAGTAGTTCAGATAGAATAGAACTTTCGGTTGATCCCGGTACTTGGGACCCTCTGGATGAAGACATGGTCTCTCTAGATCCCATTGAATTTCATTCGGAGGAGGAACCTTATAAAGAGCGTATTGATTCTTATCAAAGAAAGACAGGATTAACTGAGGCTGTTCAAACAGGCATAGGTCAACTAAATGGTATTCCTATAGCAATTGGGGTTATGGATTTTCAATTTATGGGGGGTAGTATGGGATCTGTAGTAGGCGAGAAAATCACCCGTTTGATCGAGTATGCTACCAATAAATTTCTACCTCTTATTCTAGTATGTGCTTCTGGAGGAGCACGCATGCAAGAAGGAAGTTTGAGCTTGATGCAAATGGCTAAAATATCTGCTGCTTTATATGATTATCAATCAAATAAAAAGTTATTCTATGTATCAATCCTTACATCCCCTACTACTGGTGGGGTGACAGCCAGTTTTGGTATGTTGGGGGATATCATTATTGCCGAACCCAATGCCTACATTGCATTTGCGGGTAAACGAGTAATTGAACAAACATTGAATAAGACAGTACCTGAAGGGTCACAAGCGGCTGAATATTTATTCCATAAAGGCTTATTCGATTCAATTGTACCACGTAATCTTTTAAAAGGCGTTCTCAATGAATTATTTCAGCTCCACACTTTCTTTCCTTTAGAATCAAAATTCAATCAAGTAGAGCTCTAAATTCAATATTCAATTATTTTTTTTGTGGCGAACAAGTAGTTAGTTTATCAGAATCAAAGTAAAAATGAGAAGGATTGGGTTTTCTAAAGTTGCAGAAAATTCGTTATGTTGTTTTCGAGATCTTTTTTACCCATATTACTTATACTGATTAGTAATTAGAAAACTTCTATCAACAAGATGAAAGGGTTAATTCTTATTTTTGTGACATTATATTAGGCAAGGCAAATAAAACTAATTTAACCTTAATGTTCCGTATGTATATATAATATAATTCAAATAAATCTAATTCAAATAGATATATAGAGTCTTGCCTCTTTCCATATCTCCCAAGAATTTGAATTATTACTAAATTACTAATAATCTCTGTTGGATCGTATTCTAACGGGAATTTGTAAGAAACTCTTTATAAAATTAAAATTAGAAGACAAGAATAAAATAATCAAAAAAGCATATGAAATAAATGGATTATCATACATATATTCCATTCTATATTCCTTGCACTTATTATATACTCAATTATTATATATACTCACTTATAGTATAATTATATATGAATTATAATTAATAACTCATTTAAAAATATATAATATAATATAAGAATAACAGGTACAAATATTAAATCGGGGTACCCATTCTATGACAACTCTCAACTTACCCTCTATTTTCGTGCCGTTAGTGGGCCTAGTATTTCCAGCAATTGCAATGGTTTCTTTATTTCTTCATGTTCAAAGAAACAAGATTTTTTAAATCCGACTTTTTTCAAGACTTAGACATGTATCATAACATGATATCCACTTTGTAGAATGTCATATAAGATGCGGCTTCCTCAGCGGATCATATGAAGGGGATACTAGTATTTTAGATCTAGCCGGTTTTATTAATTACGTCTATAAGGTTCACATCCGAATAGTGCTAGTTGATGAGAGTTACTTCGGAAACAAAAAAAAGAGTAAAGTCCAATTTATTTTGGTTATTCTCTCAATTCCAATAAAATGCAACTGGATCTAGTATGAGTTGGCGATCAGAACATATATGGATAGAACTTATAACGGGATCTCGAAAAACAAGTAACTTTTGCTGGGCCTTTATCCTTTTTTTAGGTTCATTGGGATTCTTATTGGTTGGAACTTCCAGTTATCTCGGTATAAATTTGATATCTTTATTTCCGTCTCAGCAAATACTTTTTTTTCCACAAGGGATCGTGATGTCTTTCTATGGCATCGCGGGTCTCTTTATTAGCTCCTATTTGTGGTGCACAATTTCGTGGAATGTAGGTAGTGGTTATGATCGCTTCGATAGAAAAGAAGGAATTGTGTGTATTTTTCGTTGGGGATTTCCTGGAAAAAATCGTCGCATCTTTCTTCGATTCCTTATGAAAGATATTCAGTCCATCAGAATAGAAGTTAAAGAGGGTATTTCTGCCCGCCGTGTCCTTTATATGGATATCCGAGGCCAGGGGACCATTCCCTTAACTCGTACTGATGAGAATCTAACTCCACGAGAAATTGAACAAAAAGCTGCCGAATTGGCCTATTTCTTGCGTGTACCAATTGAAGTATTTTGAACTGAATTGAAAATTCATTAATAAAACAAGTAACAAATTGAAATAACTAATAGATCCATCTCCTATAGCAAACCATTCTATTTTGGTAGAAATAATTTTTATTTTAGGTGCCATTTTTGGAATTGATACATTGGATTAGATACAGATGGATCATTTCTTTGGACTCCTTAATTAAATAACCAAAAAATGAAATCTCTTCTAATGATAACTAATCATAACTCTAAAATTTCTATCTTGTTTTGCCACTTATTTTGGATCATCACACTATTTTTTTCCCGGACGGTGGGCGTGAGCAGCCGGAGAAATTTTTGGAAACATTTGATATTTTGATAGAAAGGGAGTTAGTTCATTTCCAAATACGAATAATATTAAGATTCATTACTTCAAATGGCTTTTTGGGGCATTTATCAAAAGGACGCAATTGATATGAATTTGCCCAATTGAGATATCTGGAACCAAAACACTATTTTTTATTATTTCTTCATTCGAATTCGAAGTGGACTCTTATTCTATATTCTTTCGCGATTCAAGGAATAACCAATAAATCACAAATAAAAACCATTAAGAGGCTCTATATTTTGTATATAGAATTCATGCTTGATAGTAGATTGCATAGAGTCGACAAATGAGGTGGGTTCATTAAGAATTCACAGATGAAAAAAAAAATGGCAAAAAAGAAAGCATTCACTCCCCTTCTATATCTTGTATCTATAGTATTTTTGCCCTTGTGGATCTCTCTAGTATTTAATAAAAGTATGGAATCCAGGGTTACGAATTGGTGGAATACTAGGCAATCAAAAATGTTTTTGAATGATATTCAAGAAAATAATATTCTCAAAAAATTCATAGAATTAGAGGAACTTTTCCTGTTGAACGAAATGATAAAGGAATATCCAGAGACACATCTACAAAAGCTTAGTATAGGAATCCACAACGAAACAACCCAATTGATAAAGATGCACAATGAGGATCGTATCCATACGATTTTACACTTCTCGACAAATATAATATGTTTCCTTATTCTAAGTGGTTATTCTATTCTAGGTAATGAAGAGCTTGTTATTCTTAACTCTTGGGTTCAGGAATTCTTATATAACTTAAGCGACACAATAAAAGCTTTTTCTATTCTTTTATTAACTGATTTGTGTATCGGATTCCATTCGCCCCATGGTTGGGAACTAATGCTTGGCTCTGTCTACAAAGATTTTGGATTTCCTCAGAATGACCAAATTATATCTGGTCTTGTTTCCACTTTTCCAGTCATTCTAGATACAATTTTTAAATATTGGATCTTCCGTTATTTAAATCGTGTATCTCCATCACTCGTAGTTATTTATCATTCAATGAATGATTGAAAAATGATCCGCTAATATTAATACAAATATAATCTTTGTACATAAACAAAGTGAAGCGCTCAAAATTGTAATTACTCTTTATATTTCTCCAGAGGATTTCTACTATATTCTAGTAAACTTATTTCAGTACATAGCAAAATCGTGGATTAGGGAACTATACTAGAAACCTACCCAATTTATTGTAGAAATTTGGGGCTCAATGATTGGACCATGCAAACTCGAAATAACTTTTCTTGGACAAAGGAACAGATTACTCGATCCATTTCCGTATCGCTCATGATATATATAATCACTCGGACATATATTTCAAATGCATATCCCATTTTTGCACAACAGGGTTATGAAAATCCACGAGAAGCGACTGGGCGTATTGTATGTGCCAATTGCCATTTAGCTAATAAGCCCGTAGATATTGAGGTTCCACAAATAGTACTTTCTGATACTGTGTTTGAAGCAATTGTTCGAATTCCTTATGATATGCAATTGAAACAGGTTCTTGCTAATGGTAAAAAAGGGGGGTTGAATGTGGGGGCTGTCCTTATTTTACCCGAGGGGTTTGAATTAGCCCCTCCCGATCGTATTTCTCCCGAGATGAAAGAAAAGATAGGCAATCTATCTTTTCAAAGCTATCGCCCCACCAAAAAGAATAT